CGTACCATTATGGAAGAAGCTCCGGGTAAGATATGCACTTCCTCGGGAATGAAAAAAAATCGATCTATTTTCATTTTGTATTTTGGCCGAAATTCTTTTGTTCTTCGATACTCAATCAAATCCTCTTTTTTGACGATAGAATCCACCTCTATAGTCCCATATTTAGTAATTCCCGAACTCTTTCTTCTATATCGAGGATCGTCGAAATAAGCAAGAATACTATTTATACGGAAAAGACCATTTATGGGTATTTCAATCGAGATACCTGAACGGGGTATTAGTTCTTTTTCTTGTTCTTGATTCGATTGTAATGGAATGATGAATCTATTTCTTCGTCTCTTTGCCAATAAATCAGAATTCTCGTCAAGAATAGCGGGGTATATAAAATTACAATGACCCTTACATATGATTCGATCAGGTACTGAATAATCAAGAACCCCCCCCTCCTTTTTACCAGAAGGATCCGACCTAAACAATTTATGTCTCGCTTGATCATCAGTCACTGAAAGGTTAGAAATATATTTTCGTTCGACAGAAAGAGAATGAATATTTATTTGATCTTGATCCTTGTGGAGCGAAAAAGGGACTATACTGGATCTGTGCGGAACTCCTGATAATATCCACAAATGGCTTGTTTTTGGTAAGAGATGAACATTACCATATGTATATTCGGGTGCATGGTACACAGCGGTACTCCAGTGCATTTCTCCCTCTGAGTCAGAATAAATATGTTTTCGGACCCTCTCTTTAAAATTCAAGATGGATGCTTCGGCGCGAATCTCGGCAATGACTTGTTCTGATTCTACATATTGATCATTTTTAACTAAAATCAAACTTTTTGGTGGAATATTCACATTATGTAGAATATCTTGACCCTCAATAGTTACATATAGGTCTATATAACATAGAAAAGCTGGATAGCCGTGACGTGTACGTGTGGGATGAACCAAATGTTCATTGAATTTGATTTTTCCATTATCAGGAGCTCGTACATGTTCCGCCGTACCGCCTGTAAATACTCCACCGGTATGAAAAGTTCTTAATGTTAGTTGAGTCCCGGGTTCCCCAATAGATTGACCCGCAACAATACCTACCGCTTCTCCCAATTCGACCAGGTCGCCATGAGTGGGACTACGGCCATAACATAATCGACAGATCCAAGATGTACTCCTGCAAGTAAAGGGAGTTCTAATAGATATTGATTTTGCTCTAAAGGTTATGAATCGATTAACAAGTCCAATCCCAATATCTTGATTTCGAATGGCAACGCATCGTGAACCCATATATATATTGTCCGCTAATACACGACCAATTAATGTTTGGATAAAAATTCTTTCTGTTATCATCCCATTTTGAAGACTCACAGAAATACCTCGGATGGTGCCACAATCTGTTCTACGTACAACAATGTGTTGAACTACTTCAACAAGTCTGCGCGTGAGGTATCCAGCATCTGATGTTCGTACAGCAGTATCCACAACTCCTTTGCGAGCTCCGTAGCAGGAAATAATATATTCCGTTAAAGAGAGTCCTTCGCGTAAATTGCTTTGAATGGGTAAATCAATCATTTGTCCTTGAGGATCCGACATTAATCCTCTCATACCTACTAATTGATGGACCTGAGATGCATTTCCTCTAGCTCCCGAAAAAGACATTATATGGACTGGGTTAGAAGGATCAGTCATCCTAAAATTAGGATTCATTTGTTGTCGTAAATATTCACTTGTAGCATACCAGATCTCAATGGATTGACGTAATTTTTCTACCGCGTGTACATTCCCATAATGATGGTGTTTTTCCAAAATTAAACTTTGTTGTTCCGCATCTTGTACTAGCCACCCCTTGGAAGGTATTGTTAAAAGATCATCAATTCCTAATGAAATGGATGTAGTAGTGGCTTGCTGGAAACCCAGAGTCTTTACTTGATCCAGGACATGTGATGTATATGCCATTCCAAAGTGATCTATTAATCTGCGAATAAGTCGTTTCATGGCAGTTCCATCTATCGCTTTATTGTGAAAGACTAGATCGGCCCGTTCTGCCATAAGTACCTCGCTATTCAGTTGAGTAGGATTCGACAATGGATTTGAGTCAGTGATTCGAAGACTGCCTTTCCTCGATCTTGATTAGCGGAGAAATTCACGAATTAGAATACTAGTTGAGACGGGGAGACCCGAATCGAATTATCGCGGGTATCATAGAATTTTTTAGCTTAGGTACTATATGAGCAAGCCCGGCAAAACCCTTGTACGGCTTCTTCTATCTCTCGATAAAAAGAAATATGACCAACAGTGGTTCGAATGTCTATACAAAAGATTTCCTTGTTGACATTTCTTACTATTAGATAGTGACCATAAATCTCATGATAGGTACCAAAAGATTCACATTGAACTTCGATAGGAACTTCTCTTGATGCAATCACGCGTTGATCTAGTCGCCACCGAAGCCACAAAGGACTAGCTAAATTGATTCGTCTCTGCCGATAAGCTCCAAGTGCATC